TATAGTATGTAATACTATATATTGCGCAAATTTTTTAATTTCACTCAAAAAAACTTTATTGATTATTCCAGTGTCGTAGACAAATATTTTACCTCAGTTTCGGGGGTTGGCCAAGGTAAAAAACGTGTTGATTAGATTTGTTAAGGGGGTAGGGGGGTTAACTTAAAGGATGAAAAATTAGTTCATGTTCAAAATCTAAAATATTGATAATTCAAGCTCCGGGGAAAAATATAAAAATACGTTATCAATAAAACTCTTAGAAATTATTGAATATGTCTTTTAATCATTCATATAATTTACTCATTCTATTTGGTCCAGATAAAACAATTGCATGTTATGTTCAGCTTTAGATCGTGTAGTACCAGTCATATTACCGTAATGTTGGTTGACCACACAGAAAAATAAAAAATTACCAGATGTGCTTAGAGGAGGCTGAGGGATCATGGGCTGATTAGTTATCAAGCAGCCGCCAGGTACCCGTTCGATCCAATTGATGAATGAGTCTTCAAGCCGTGTCCATAGATTTTAACCAGTGGCGCCTCAAGGGAAGTAAGGCACTCTACAATAAAGGTCCTCAGATCTGGTCATCGTATCGTCAGGAGCGGGTTGGTGGTTTCTCGCCCTAAGTGTTCGGCTGACACTCCGAAGAGTACTAAATAATAGTCGTGTGGCAGATAGTTGGATGCACGATAGGCATAATATGTTGCCACGTTACTCGTACATTAGGAAAACCAGGACAAGAGGTAGTTTGATTCCAAGAATTTTGGCTTTGGGTGCCGGCGGTGGAGGTGAAAATCCTCCCCTCTTGAATGATATTTTTTAATACAAAAATTTTTATGTTTTTTTTGATAAAATAAAGCAATAGAAAATTCGAGTTGATAGCCTTTGTGAAAAGGGGTAGAGGGTGGACAAAAAAACAAGCGTAGGAGCTTTTTTAATTATTTTCGTATGGGGTAGTAGGGAGGGAGTGGCAGTTTACTGATTTTAAGTAGTACTTGGTCAGGAGTGGCTACGCCTGGGATCGTAGGCATAGCCCGGTAAATTTTATAATACCTTGAGAAGATTCTTAGTCTTCAGTTTTCGACTTACAAGATCGATGTTTTAATTAAACTATCATGGTATCATTTCATTATTTTATTTTCTAAAATTCCGATTGTTGGAATAATAATAATGAAAAGTGAAAAATATAGGATAGAAGAAATTTGTCCAATTTCAATGAATGGTGGTTCAACCGGTTGTCCGCCAATTCATGTTAGGATTATAGTATTAGCTACTAGAATTCAGAATATAATTTGTGTTAGTGGGCGAAATATTATGCTTCGTTGTTTAGATGTGTGAAGTATTGGAATTAATATTAGAATAAGAATTGATATAAGTAAGGCAATTACTCCTCCTAGTTTATTTGGAATAGATCGTAGGATTGCATAAGCAAATAAGAAATATCATTCTGGTTGAATGTGTGGTGGGGTGATTAATGGATTTGCCGGTGAAAAGTTTTCAGGGTCTCCTAGAAGATTTGGGGAAAAAAGAGATAGAAATATTAGTAGAATAAATATTAGTAGAAAACCTAAAGCATCTTTATAAGAGAAATATGGGTGGAATGAAATTTTATCTTGGTTTGAGGCTACTCCTGTTGGATTGTTGGATCCTGTTTCGTGAAGGAATAGAAGATGAATAATACTTGTTCCTGCAATTAAAAATGGGAATAGGAAATGGAAGGCAAAGAATCGGGTTAAAGTAGCCTTATCAACTGAAAAGCCTCCTCAGATTCATTGAACTAGGGTATCTCCTATATAAGGAATTGCTGAAAGTAAATTAGTAATTACTGTTGCTCCTCAAAATGATATCTGTCCTCATGGAAGAACATACCCTACAAAAGCTGTTGCTATAACTAGAAATAGTAAAACTACTCCAATGTTTCATGTTTCTTTAAATATATATGAGCCGTAATATATTCCTCGGCCAATATGAAGAAAAATACAAATAAAAAAGAATGAAGCGCCATTTGCGTGAATATTACGTATAAGTCAACCGTAATTTACATCTCGACAGATATGGGCCACTGATGAAAATGCTGATGATGTATCTGCTGTATAATGTATAGCTAAAAATAACCCTGTTAAGATTTGTGTAATTAAGCATAATCCTAATAGAGATCCAAAATTTCATCAATAGGAAATATTTGATGGGGTTGGTAAATCAATAAACGAGTTGTTAATAATTTTTATTAAAGGGTGAGTCTTTCGTATGATGTGGGCCATTAGTTTTTATAGTTGAATACAACATTGATTTTTCAGGTCAAGGGTTTCAGTTAAACTCTGAATAAAAATAATGTATTTTGGATTTTTAGTAATAATTGGTATAATAATTGGTATGATTGCAGTTGCATCTAATCCTTCACCCTATTTTGCGGCTTTTGGGTTAGTTTTAGCTGCTGTTTGTGGTTGTTGCATATTAGTAGAGGCGGGTGTTTCTTTCTTATCATTAATTTTACTTTTAATTTATTTAGGCGGAATGTTAGTTGTTTTTGCATATTCTGCCTCTTTAGCAGCTGAGCCGTATCCGGAGGCATGAGGAAATATTTCTGTTTTATTTCATGTTTGTTTCTATATTTTCTCTTTATTTCTTTTAGGTTATTATTTCAGTTTAAGTTTTTCTGTAGATTTTTTATTTTTCAGTGATATAGGCTTAGATTCCATCGGATATGATTATGGTGGGGTTGGTTTAATATATACATTTGGTTGAGGGATTTTAGTAGTCTCGGGTTGAGTACTTTTTTTAACTCTATTTGTTGTATTGGAGGTTACTCGTGGTTTATCTCGAGGGTCTTTGCGTGCAGTAAGATGCTAATATAATTATAAGTAGTATAGAAATTAAGAAGAGAGTTATATAAGTTTTGATTAAACCTGATTGAGAATTTGTGATGGCTTTGATAGGGGGCAGAAATTGGGCTGTTATATATTTTGGTCCTGTTTTTTCATATCATGTTATATCAGTGATATGGGTTGAGACATTTTGACCTAATGAAAGGTTTATATCTGGTAAGATACGGTGAATTACTGTCGGGAAGAATGCTAAATTATTAGAAAAAGAGTGTATATTTTGTTTCGTTATAATTTTTGATAGATCTAATGCTAATAGAAGTCCAATAATTGTTACTAGGAGTGCAGCTATTTTAGAGAAAAGTGGTATAGTAAGAAGTTGTTCTTTTATAGGAGAGGAAGAGCTGATAATTAGTAGTCCTGCGATTATACTTCCTCAAGCTAAACGTATAATAGGGTTAATTAATAATTTATTATTTTCATTAATAGGTTGAATAGGAAGCGATCGTGGATATTTTATTTGAACATAAAAAATAATTCGAAAACTATAAATTATTGTAAAGGAGGTTGCAATTAATGTAAGAATTAAAGCTCATGAATTTAAGTAAGATGTATTTATTGATTCAATAATTGCATCCTTAGAGAAAAATCCGGCTAAAAATGGGGTTCCTACTAGGGCTAGGCTACCAATTGTTAAACATGATGTTGTAATTGGAATAGAATTTTGTAGTCCGCCCATTTTTCGGATGTCTTGTTCATCATTTAGGTTGTGAATAATTGAGCCTGAGCATAAGAATAATATTGCTTTAAAAAAGGCATGTGTTGAAATATGGAAGAATGCTAGTTGAGGTTGATTTAGGCCAATTGTTACTATTATTAAACCTAATTGGCTAGATGTTGAGAATGCAATAATTTTTTTGATATCATTTTGTGTTAGGGCACAAATTGCTGTAAATATAGTAGTTAGAGCACCTAAACATAAACAGGTTGTTAAAGCAAGTTTATTTTGTTCAATAAGTGGTTGAAATCGAATAAGGATAAAAATACCTGCTACAACTATTGTACTTGAGTGTAGAAGAGCTGATACAGGTGTTGGCCCTTCTATAGCGGCAGGTAGTCACGGATGTAACCCAAATTGAGCAGATTTTCCTGTTGCAGCTAGGATTAACCCTAAAATAGGTAATATAGATTCTTTATTATAGGTTGTAAATATTTGTTGAAGTTCTCATGAGTTAGAGTTTATTGATAATCAAGCCATGCTAATAATAAGTCCGATATCACCCACACGGTTATATACTACTGCTTGAATAGCAGCTGTATTAGCATCTGATCGGCCATATCATCATCCAATTAATAAAAATGACATAATTCCAACTCCTTCCCAACCAATAAATAATTGAAATATATTGTTTGCAGTAATGAGAATTAACATAGCAAATAAAAATACTAGTAAATATTTAAAAAATCGAGAAATATTAGGATCATGGTGTATATATCAGATTGAGAATTCTAGAATTGATCAAGTTACAAATAAAGCAATTGGAAGAAATACAAGGGAGTACTGGTCTAGCTTAATACTTGATGTAATGTTAAAATTATAAATAAATATTCAGTTAAAATTAGTTGTTGTTGATTCTAATCCTACATTTAAAAAAATTATTATTGGTAATAAACTAGACATAAAGGCATATTTAACAGAGGATTTAACAAAGTTTGGTCAATCTTCTTTTTTTAAAAAAAGTGGAATAATTAATAGTGTTAAAGTAAGAATGAAGGAGGAGTTAAATAATAAATTTAGGTCCATTACTTTTACTTGGGGTTGCACCAAGAATTTTTGATACCTAAAACCAATGGATTACTATTATCCTTTAAAAGTTGAGTAGACTGTGGATTTTAACTACAGATTAAGATATTAGCAGTTTCTTTTGTTTCTTTAACTCTTCTCGGTTTATTGAAAGATTTTAACTCTCATAATTAGAATCACAATCTAATATTTTATTTTTAAATTAAATAAACATGTAAAATTCCCGGAGACAAGCTCAGGTTTAAAGATTATTAATAGTATTGGAAGCATATGAAGTGATATAAGGCAATGTTCTCGGGTGTAGTTAGGGGATATTTTATTAAGATGGGCAGGTGTGGGTCCTCGTTGAGTTATTTGATATATATATAAGGTATAGGTTGCAGTAATTAAAGTTCCTAAACCTGTAAATAAAATTGTTCATTTTGATCAGTTGAAGAGTGAGACCATAATAGTTAATTCACCTCATAGATTAATAGATGGTGGAAGTGCTATATTTGATAGATTAACTATTAATCATCACATCCCTATTAGTGGAAGAATTGCTTGTATTCCTCGAACTAGAAGAAGTGTTCGGCTATGTGAACGCTCATAATTTATATTAGCTAAACAAAATAGGGCTGATGAAATTAGTCCGTGTGAAATTATTAAAATTACTGCTCCTGTAAGGCTTCATGGGGTTTGAATAATTGCGGCTGAAATGACAAGTCCTATATGACTGACAGATGAATAGGCGATTAGTGATTTTAGGTCTGTTTGTCGTATGCAAATTAGACTGGTTATAATTACACCCCATAGTGCTAGAATCATAAATGGGTAATATAATTCTTTTTGTGGTGTTAGCAGTATAGTAATACGAATAATTCCATACCCCCCTAGTTTAAGAAGAACTGCCGCTAGGATCATTGATCCGGCAATTGGTGCTTCTACATGAGCTTTAGGGAGCCATAAATGAACCCCATAAAGAGGTATTTTTACCATAAAGGCAAGTAGGCATGAAAATCATAAGAATTTATTTGTATATATAAATAAATATGGGGGTTTTATATTTTCTAAAAGATATAGTGATAGAGACCCTAAATTATTTTGTAGTGCCAGTAATGCAATAAGAAGAGGTAATGAGCCGGCTAATGTATAAAAAAGAAAATATGTTCCGGCGCTTAATCGTTCTGATTGGTTACCTCATCGCGTAATAATAATAAGTGTTGGGATAAGTGTAGTTTCGAAAGCAATATAAAATAGAATTAATTCTGTTGAAGTAAATGCTAAGATAAGAGAAATTTGTAAGATAAGAAATATAGAAATATATATGCGTTGTCGGGTTTGGGGATTTTCTTTTAAGTGTTTTTGGCTTGCTAAAATTATTAATGGGAGAAGTCAACATGTTAAGATTAATAATGGGGATGAAATAAAATCTAGGCCAAGAAATTTGTTAGTTTGAAGTATAATTTCTAATGGTAAATTAAATATTATTAGGCTAATAAAGGCAATGATTATTGAGTTAGCAATTGTATGTGTTCAAAGTCATTTTTGGTTTGTACATCATACTGTTAAAATTAATATTATTGTTGGTATAATAATTTTTAGCATTGTAAAAGATTTAAGTTTTTTAAGTGGTCTGTTCCGTGTGTTCGTGTTGCTGCTACTATTAATGCCAGGCCTGCACTAGCTTCACATGCTGAGAATGTTAATAAAAATATTGGAAGTGGAAAAATAGATGTAGATATAAGTTGATTAGATCAAATAGAAATAATAATAAAAAGTGAAAGTATTATTCCCTCTAAGCAGATAAGTGTAGATAAAAAATGGGTTCGGTGAAGTATTAATCCGATTGAGCTTATAATGAAAGCAGCCATAAGTGTAAAAATAGTTGGTGACATTAGACGCTTTTGGGGTTAAACCAAAATTTATTAAGTCGAAATTAATATTCTTAATTAGATTAAGTGTCTATTCGGCCCAGTCTAATCCTCCTTGAATTCATTCGTAAATTAAACCTACTGTTAGTAAAGCTAGAATTAAAGTTGCTCATGTTAAAGTGTTTGTTGGGTCTAGTTGTAATGCTCATGGGGTTGGAAGAAGGAGGGCAATTTCTAGATCAAATAGTAAAAACAGAATAGCTACTAAAAAAAATCGAATAGAAAATGGTAGGCGGGCTGAGCCTAACGGGTCAAATCCGCATTCGTATGGTGAGAGTTTTTCTGTATCTGGATTAGATATTGGGATTCAAAATCCAATTATAATAAGAATTAAAGATAGTATAGAGGAAAATATAAATATTAATATTAATAAATTCATTATCTTTTCTTAGGTTTAAACTAAGATTAAATGATTGGAAGTCATAAGTATTAATTATACTAAAAAGATATGATCCTCATCAGTAGATTGAGACGTAAAGGAATAATCAAACAACATCAACAAAATGTCAATATCAGGCAGCTGCTTCAAACCCAAAATGGTGGTTAGATGTAAAGTGATAGTTGATTTGACGAAATAGGCAAACAGATAGGAATAATGATCCAATAATGACGTGAAGGCCATGGAAGCCGGTCGCTACAAAAAATGTTGATCCATAAACTCCGTCAGCAATAGTGAATGGGGCTTCATAATATTCTATTGCTTGTAGAAGAGTAAAGTATAAACCTAGTAAAACTGTTAATGCTAGTGATTGAATAGCTTCTTTTCGATCATTTTGTATAATGCTATGGTGTGCTCAAGTTACTGTAACCCCAGAGGCTAGTAATACTGCTGTATTTAATAGTGGGACTTCAAATGGGTCTAATGGGGTAATCCCGGTTGGAGGTCAACATTCACCTAATTCTGGTGTTGGTGCTAAGCTAGAATTATAAAAAGCTCAAAAGAATCCTAAAAAAAAGAATACTTCAGATGTAATAAATAAGATTATACCATATCGTAACCCTTTTTGAACTGGTAATGTATGATGGCCTTGAAATGTTCCTTCTCGAATAATATCTCGTCATCATTGAACCATTGTTAGAAGTGTAATTATTAATCCTAATAATATTAATATTATTGATCCAAAGTGAAATCATATTGCTAATCCTGATGTTAATAATAGTGCAGCGATTGCCCCTGTTAGTGGTCATGGGCTTGGGTCAACTATGTGATAAGCGTGAGCTTGGTGTGCCATTATGTGTTTTCTTGAAGATAGAGGCTTAATAGTAGGACAAAGACATAAGCTTGAATTATTGCTACGGCAATTTCTAAAAGAGTTAAAAGAAATAATACAATAGCAGTAATAATAGCTGTTGTTGGTATTATTGGTATTAAAACAAATACTGCTGTAGAAATAAGTTGAATAAGAAGATGGCCAGCTGTAAGGTTAGCAGTAAGACGAACCCCTAAAGCTAATGGGCGGATAAATAGGCTAATTGTTTCAATAATAATTAAAATTGGGATTAGTAGTGTTGGAGTACCCTCAGGAAGTAAGTGTCCTAGTGCTGCAGTTGGTTGGTTTCGTAATCCAATTAGTACTGTAGCTAGTCAGAATGGAACAGCTAATCCTAAATTTAATGAGAGTTGAGTTGTCGGGGTAAAAGTATAAGGTAACAACCCTAATAAATTTATTGTAATTAAAAAGATTATTAGTGAAGTCAATGGTAGGGCTCATTTATGTCCTTTAATGTTCAGAGGTAATATTAGTTGTTTTGTAAAGGAGGCTAAAAATCATGCTTGTAGGGTGGTAAGGCGGTTATTTAATCATCGATCTGTTGGTGAAGCATATAATAATCATGGAATAGTTATTGCTAGTAAAATTAATGGAATACCTAACATAATTGGGCTTATGAATTGGTCAAAAAAGCTTAGGTTCATGGTCAATTTCAAGATTGTGGTTTAATTTTTTTTACATTTTGTATATTAGGGTCATTATTATATTTAAAGTTATTAGTTTTAGATATTAAAATAAATAAATAAATAAATCAAGATATGATTAAGATTGCAAATCAGGGGCCAGGGTTTAGTTGTGGCATATCATTAAGGGTGGTTGGAAGTCACCGAATTATAGCTTAAAAGGCTATTGCTTTATCCGTGAAAGCTTCTTAATGTATTCTTGTATAGAAGAGGATCAGTTTTGGAAGTGTCCTAATGGTGTGGTTTCAACTACAATTGGTATAAAGCTGTGGTTTGCTCCGCAAATTTCTGAGCATTGACCATAAAAAACCCCTGGTCGAGAAGCAATAAAAGTTGTTTGATTTAGTCGCCCTGGGATGGCATCTGTTTTAATTCCTATTGATGGTATAGCTCATGAGTGAAGGACATCTTCTGCTGAAATTAATATTCGAATTGGGGACTCTATTGGCACAACTATTCGGTTATCTACTTCAAGAAGCCGAAATTCCCCCGGATTTAGGTTTTGTGTTGGAAGTATATATGAGTCAAACACTAGATCATCATAATTTGTATATTCATAACTTCAGTATCATTGATGTCCAATTGCTTTAACAGTTAAGTGCGGGTCATTAATTTCATCTATTAAGTATAAAATTCGTAGTGAAGGTAGGGCGATTACAATTAAAATAATGGCTGGTATAATAGTTCATACTATTTCAATTTCTTGTGCATCTATAGCATTAGTGTTAGTTAGTTTTGTAGTTATTATTACTGTAATAATGTAAAGGACTAAGGTGCTAATTAAGAACACGGCCATTAAGGCATGATCGTGAAAATGAAGTAGCTCCTCCATAATTGGTGAGGCTGCGTCTTGAAAACCTAATTGTGATGGGTGTGCCATTAAAGATATACAAGATTTTAACTAGTAATAACCCCTTGACAAGGAATTGTAATGGTTTTACTAATATCTCAAGAAAGTGACAGATTGGTTTGTGGTTAACTTGAAATTAATTTAAGGGGGTTCAATTCCCTCCTTTCTTGTTAAATTCGTGATTGTACAAAAGATGGTTCTTCAAATGTGTGATAAGGAGGAGGGCAATTATGTAATCATTCGATATTAGTTGATGTTAATTCTGTTGATAAGACTTCTCGTTTCGATGCAAAAGCTTCTCAAATAATAAATATTATTATAATTACTGCAACAAGAGAAATAAGTGAGCCAATAGATGAAACAGTATTTCATAGCGTATATGCGTCGGGGTAATCTGAATACCGTCGTGGTATCCCGGCTAAACCTAAAAAATGTTGTGGGAAGAAAGTTAAGTTTACACCAATAAATATAACCCCAAAGTGAATTTTTGATCAAGTTGAGTGAAGTGTATATCCTGAAAATAGTGGGAATCAGTGTACAAATCCTCCTATAATGGCAAATACAGCACCTATTGATAGAACATAGTGGAAGTGGGCTACTACATAATATGTATCATGCAGAACAATATCTAAAGATGAATTAGCTAGCACGATTCCTGTGAGACCTCCTACTGTAAATAAAAAAATAAAACCTAAAGCTCATAGCATTGCTGCATCTCATTTAATTGCCCCGCCATGTATAGTTGCTAATCAGCTAAATACTTTTACGCCAGTTGGGATAGCAATAATTATTGTAGCGGATGTAAAATATGCTCGTGTATCAACATTTAAATCTACTGTAAATATATGATGTGCTCATACAATAAACCCTAATAGGCCAATAGATATTATAGCTCATACTATTCCTATATAACCAAATGGTTCTTTTTTTGCAGAATAATAAGTTACAATATGTGAAATTATTCCGAACCCGGGTAAAATTAAGATATATACCTCTGGGTGCCCAAAAAATCAAAATAGGTGTTGATAAAGTACAGGGTCACCTCCTCCAGCAGGATCAAAGAATGTTGTGTTTAAGTTTCGATCTGTCAGCAGTATTGTAATTCCTGCTGCTAAAACTGGAAGAGAAAGTAACAGAAGAACTGCTGTAATTAATACTGATCAAACAAATAAAGGGGTTTGATATTGTGATATTGATGCAGGTTTTATGTTAATTGAGGTCGTAATAAAATTAATTGCACCTAGGATAGATGAAACACCTGCTAAATGAAGTGAAAAAATTGTTAAATCAACTGAAGCTCCGGCATGGGCTAGGTTACCTGCAAGTGGGGGATATACAGTTCATCCCGTTCCAGCTCCTGCTTCGACTCCAGAGGATGCTAATAGAAGGAGGAATGAAGGTGGAAGAAGCCAAAAGCTTATATTGTTTATACGGGGGAAGGCTATATCTGGTGCGCCAATTATTAATGGCACTAATCAGTTTCCAAATCCCCCAATCATTACAGGCATAACTATAAAAAAAATTATTACAAATGCGTGTGCTGTAACAATAACATTATAGATCTGATCGTCCCCTAGTAGGGCTCCTGGCTGGCTTAATTCTGCTCGGATTAATAGGCTTAATGCAGTGCCAACTATTCCGGCTCAAGCACCAAATACTAAATAAAGGGTACCAATATCTTTATGATTCGTAGAAAATAGTCATCGAGTAATTATCACAGGTAAAATGGCCGAATAGGTGTAGAGTTGTAGCCTCTGGTTATAAAGGTTTAAATCCTTTTTTTATCAACCTTGGTAATGTATAGCATATAAAATTGCAAATTTTAAAGAACGACTTAATTCTCGTCGGGGCTTCTCCCGCTTCCCCCCCCCCAGCGGGAGAAGCTAAGAAAAGTAGATTAAAGCTTGTTGATTTTAGCGTTTAGCTGTTAACTAAAAATTTGTAGGATAAAAGCCTTCTAATCTAGAAAGGCCTTAGCTTAATTAAAGTGTTTGATTTGCATTCATTTAATGTGGGGTAAAATCCTGCAGGTCTTATACAAGGATTAGAAGGTTTAAACTTCTGCTTAAGGCTTTGAAGGTCTTTAGTCTGATTATCTTAAATCCTTAGTTTAAAATATTAATTAATGTTGGGGTAATCGGAAGTATTAATGTAGATAAGATAATTATTATTGATAAAAATATTTGATTTTTATTATTTTGTCGTCAAATTGAGAAAGTGTTTGAGATATTAGGCGAAGTTGTTAAAGAAATTGAGTATGATATTCGAAGATAAAAAAATAAGCTTAATAGTGATGATAGTGCAATAATTGTTGTGATAGCAATTAAATTTTGTTTAGTTATTTCTTGAATAATTAATCATTTTGGCATAAATCCGGTTGTTGGTGGAAGTCCGCCTAATGATATCAGTACAATTATTATTGATGCAGCTATTACTGGATTTTTTAATCATGATATAGCTATTTTATTAATAGTAGTTGATATTGTATTTATAAATATTAAAAATATTACGGTAGTTATCATTATATAAACAGTTAGGTTTAGCAGGGTTAAGGAGGGTATAAAACATAAGACTAATGTTATTCAACCAAGATGTGCAATTGATGAATATGCTATAATTTTTCGGAGCTGGGTTTGGTTTAGTCCTCCTCATCCTCCAATAGTGGTAGATAAAATAGCTATTACAATTAATAAGTTTGTGTTTAATTGCGGGTTAATTTGAATTATAAGAATTATTGGTGCAATTTTTTGTCATGTTGATAAGATTAAACATGTGAGTAGATTTAACCCCTGTAAGACATCAGGAAGTCATATATGGAATGGTGCAATTCCTAGTTTTATTGCCAACCCAATTGTAAGAATAGTAGTTGAAATTGGGTGTGATATATTAGTAATTTCTCACTCTCCTATAAATCATGCATTTATTGTTGATGAAAATAAGATTATTGCTGAAGCTAGTGCTTGTATTAAAAAATATTTTGTAGCTGCTTCTGTTGCTCGCGGGTGGTGGGTTTTTGTTATTAATGGAATAATAGCTAATGTATTTAATTCTAGTCCTATTCATGCTATAAATCAATGATTACTAGCTAGTGTTAATATGGTTCCTGTTGCTAAGCTTGATATAATAATAGATAATGCATATGGGCTCATTAGTAAAAGAAGGGGTTTAACCAACATATTTGGGGTATGGGCCCAAAAGCTTATTTAGCTTATTTTACTTATTACTAAAAAATGGTGTAAAGGGTGCACAAGGGGTTTTGATCCTCTGGGTATAGGTTCAAATCCTATTTTTTTAAGATATGAGAGGGTTCGAACCTCTATTTTTTACTCTATCAAAGTAATCCCTATCTTTCGGGCACGTATCCTATTATATCGGTGGATTTCCGTATATAAAAATTGGTAATGAGATATGAAGAAGGGTTATAGCTAATGTTAATGGTAAAAAAAAAATTCAAATTAAATGTATTAATTGATCATAACGAAATCGTGGGTATGATGCTCGAATTCATAGGAATAAGATCGATAAGGTTGTTGCTTTTAAGATAAGTAATATTGTTGATAGTTCTGGTTGAGATAAGTTATTAGTTGTTCCTAGGAATAAAATTGTTGATAGTGTATTTATTAGAAGAATATTTGAATATTCTGCTAAGAAAAATAAGGCAAAAGGACCTCCCGCATATTCTACGTTAAATCCTGATACTAATTCTGATTCTCCTTCTGTTAAGTCAAATGGGGCTCGGTTAGTTTCAGCAAGTGTAGAAATAAATCATATTGCTGCTATAGGTCAGGCTGGAATAATAAATCATATAAATTCTTGTGATAAGTTAAAATTAGTTAGGTTAAAGCTACCTGTTATTAAAACTAAACATAGAATAATTAAACCTAATGTAACTTCATATGAGATTGTTTGTGCTACTGCTCGTAATGCTCCAATTAGTGCATATTTAGAATTTGAGGCTCAACCTGAGCCTAAAATAGAATATACAGTTAGGCTTGATAAAGCAAGTAAAAATAAAATTGTCAAATTTAGATTTGATATGGTAAAGGGTATTGGAAGTGGTATTCAGATTGCTAGTGATAAAGTTAGGGCTATTATTGGTATTAGTATAAATAGAGTTTGTGAAGAAGTAGAGGGGCGAATAGGCTCTTTAATAAATAGTTTTAAGCCATCAGCAATTGGTTGAAGTAGACCAATTGGGCCGACAATATTAGGCCCTTTTCGAAGTTGTATATATCCTAAAACTTTACGTTCTACAAGAGTTAAAAATGCTACAGCTAATAATACTGGGATGATATATATTAGAGGGTTAATAAATTGGGTTACAAAATAAGTCATAGCTTAAGAGAGGATTTGAACCTCTGGTAGAAAGATTTTAGATCTTTTGCTATTACCGAACTCTGCCACTCAAGCAAGCCTTTATATTAGGCTGTATTGTCTACAGTCTATTTTAGTTGTTTTCAATAGTTGTTATGGGCTTAATATTTCATTGGCCCAACTTCCCCGGCCCTTTCGTACTAGGGGAAGTTAAACATAGATAGAAACTGACCTGGATTACTCCGGTCTGAACTCAGATCACGTAGGACTTTAATCGTTGAACAAACGAACCTTTAATAGCTGCTGCACCATTTGGGTGTCCTGATCCAACATCGAGGTCGTAAACCTACTCGTCGATAAGAACTCTTGGAGAAGATTGCGCTGTTATCCCTAGGGTAACTTGGTTCGTTGATCAATAATTGGGTCAATATGTTAGATTTTTCTATTTTGTGAAGTGTCCTTCTAAAAATTTCATCTCGGAAGTTTTTCTTTATTCCGTGGTCGCCCCAACCTAAAATTTTTATTAATCTATAATAGTATAAGGTTTTCCCTTAGAATAATATAAAATTATAGTTAAATAAAATTTAAAGCTCCATAGGGTCTTCTCGTCTTATGATATTATTCCCGCTTCTGCACGGGAAGATTAGTTTCACTGATTAATTTAAAGAGACAGTTAGACTCTCGTTTTGCCATTCATACAGGTCTTTAATTAAAAGACAGGTGATTACGCTACCTTTGCACGGTCATGATACCGCGGCCGTTAAACTAGTGTCACTGGGCAGGCAGGGCCTCTTATACTTAATATGCAAGAGGTGATGTTTTTGGTAAACAGGCGAAGTCTTTGGTTGCCGAGTTCCTTTTTAAATTTTTAATCTTTCTTTTGTACCCCTGTGTTGGTTTAACGTAAAGATCTATATTTTTCTAGATTTTCATTATATTGACGTTAATTATCAGTGAGTTTTTCGTTCTGATGTACACATGTACATAGAGATAAATTCTTGTTACTAGTTCTAGCATAGGCGCATCTATATAATAGATTGGCTCAATACATATAATGAATTTTGATTGTTTAATGGTATAATAAGGTTTTATTAAGTTGAGCTGTGACGCTTTCATTACTGATGGCTGCTTTTAGGCCAACAATTTTAATTTCTTTTAATAATATAATCTTTATTCATTATTTAGGTTGTTTCCTTTATTAATAAAGCTGTACCTTTATTAATTAGCTTTGAAATATTATTTGTTTCTTTTCGTGTTTTAAAAATATTTAAAGTTGAATTTAAGTTCATTTCTTGAGCAACCAGCTATCACTAAGCTCGTTAGGCTTTTCACCACTACTTAAAAGTCATCCCACTATTTTGCCACATAGATGGGTTAACACTTATATGTTGCTTTAAAGTAGCTCGCTTAGTTTCGGGGAGGTTAACTTTATTCTTTTTGCTAAGTTTTACTTGCTAGACCATTATGCAAAAGGTAGAAGGCGTAATCTTTTCTTTTATTTGTTTTATTATTTATTTCATTTCTATTTCATATTTCCTTTGCAGTACTCTCTCTATGGCTCTATTTTTATTTTCTTTCTCCAATACTTAAGTTTTTAAATGTTTTAGTTTTAGTATATTTAGGTATTAAATAATTAGGCTATAATTTTTACTCAACTCGACTAGGTTTTATCAAGTATTTTCTTAGTGTAAGTAAGATGCTTTAATTTAAGCTACAAGTTGAATCCAAGTTCACCTTCCGGTAAACTTACCATGTTACGACTTTCCTCTTCTTTGTTTTATTAGGTTAGTTAATTACTTAAAATATAGTGTTGAAGAGGGTGACGGGCGGTGTGTGCGCGCTCTATAGCCAAATTTAAAAAGAACACTCTTATTTCTTTTTACTGCTAAATCCTCCTTCCAACTTTTTTTCATTTGGTTTTTCGTTTTTTCTTAAAGAAAATGTAGCCCATTTCTTCCCACCCCATGTGCTACACCTTGACCTGACGTTTTTATGTTTATCATTTTGCTTACTTGTTCTCCCTTAAAGGGTAAGCTGACGGCGGCGGTATATAGGCTGTTTTGCAATGGGTGGTGAGGTTTATTGGGGGTTATCAATTATAGAACAGGCTCCTCTAGGTGGGTGTAGAGCACCGCCAAGTCCTTTGAGTTTTAAGCTATTGCTCGTAGTACTCCGGCGGAAAGATCAAAGTTTATGGCTAGGCATAGTGGGGTATCTAATCCCAGTTTGTGTCATAGCTTTCGCGGCTTCAATATTTTTAATTTATTAGTATTACTTTCGTTGTTGATTTTAGATCTAACTATTGCGTATAACGGCTTAGTTAATTTTTTAAACTATTGTGTAAAAATTTTTATTTAACCGCTCTTTGAGCCGTTGTTTATTAATTTGGGCTTCTCGTATAACCGCGGTGGCTGGCACGAGATTAACCAACTCTTTAGATTATTACTGGTTCAAGCTGTCGCTTATTTTTCAATGTTTATCACTGCTGGATCCCCTTGTGGGTGTGGCTTAGCAAGATGTAATGGGCGTGTGCCTGATATCAGCTCCTTAGTTTATTATTAGTAAATTTAGGGCATTTTCACCGGGGTGCAGATACTTGCATGTGTAAATATAATCATAATTAATAGTAAGATTAGGACCAAATCTTTGTGTTTATGAGATGTTTTAAGATCTATCTTGGCATTTTCAGTGTCACACTTTTATTTAAGCTACATTAAC